TTTAATGCTGCCCAATATCCCTTCTTTTTCCAAAAATTTTTACGAATACGTTTTTTTGACATAGAAGTACGTTTTTTGGGGACTGCCATTCAAAATTAAGAGATTACTACTCATTGCTATAGTTGGATGTGAAAGACATCTATCTATCTATTTTATAGATGATACTATTGGCGTAAAAAACAAAATTATGGATCCGTATCTGTGAAAATCACATCAAATATTAATATTTATTTTTTATTTATATAGTACATAAAAGAAACTATCCGGACGAACAAAGAATTACTAATATACTAACAGTAATAGATGCCTTTATATCCGTGTATTCAAACTACAGTATCAAATGTACCAAGGAAATCTGATAAACTAAAAAGAAAAAAGGATTCTTTAATGGGTCTTTTTTCTTGGATGAAGTTATTGACCTTGGTAGCTCCTATGCTTCATATCAAAATTAAGTACCCTTATTTGGTACAATTTTTTATTCCTAAAAATAATCTAAAAATAATTGAAATTTTCTATATCTGCATAAAGATCTTACTTAATCTTAATAATTAAGTATTAACTTTTCACTAGTAACGATTATATCATTTGATCAATTGTAACTTATGAATTTGCATATTTGACAGATTTGGTAAAGAATAAGAATATTAGATTAAAAATATAAGAATGAGGTCTTGCATATCTTAATTTTTTTATTGAGTTCTTTCAAAATAAATAAGATCTGGTGAATCGGAAACAATTAATTAATAATAAAAAAGGGGTTTTATTTTTTATGGAACATACATATCCATATGCATGGATCATACCTTTTGTTCCACTTCCAGTTACTGTCTTAATAGGAGTAGGGCTTCTCCTTTTTCCAACGGCAACCAAAAGTATTCGTCGTATGTGGGCTTTTCCTAGTGTTTTCTTATTAAGTATACTTCTCCTTTTTTCGGCGGATCTGTCTATTGGGCAAATAAATAGCAATTCCATATATCAATATGTATGGTCTTGGACTATCAATAATGATTTTTCTTTAGAGTTCGGACACTTGATCGACCCACTTACTTCTATTATGTTAATATTAATCACTACTGTTGGAATTATCGTTCTTATTTATAGTGATAATTATATGTCTCATGATCAAGGATATTTAAGATTTTTTGCTTATATGAGTTTTTTCAATACTTCCATGTTGGGATTGGTTACTAGTTCTAATTTGATACAAATTTATATTTTTTGGGAATTGGTCGGAATGTGTTCTTATCTATTAATAGGTTTTTGGTTCACACGACCTGTTGCGGCAAATGCTTGTCAAAAAGCTTTTGTAACTAATCGGATAGGGGATTTTGGTTTATTCTTAGGAATTTTGGGTCTTTATTGGATAACAGGTAGTTTTGAATTTCGGGATTTGTTCGAAATATTTAATAATTTAAGTTATAATAATGATTTAAAGTTTTTATTTGTTACTTTGTGTGCTTTTCTATTATTTTCCGGTGCAGTTGCTAAATCTGCGCAATTCCCTCTTCATGTATGGTTACCCGATGCCATGGAGGGGCCTACCCCGATTTCGGCTCTTATCCATGCTGCTACGATGGTAGCAGCGGGCATTTTTCTTGTTGCTCGGCTTCTTCCTCTTTTCATAGTTATACCTTACATAATAAATCTAATATCTTTAATAAGTATAATAACAGTACTATTAGGAGCTACTTTAGCTCTTGCTCAAAAAGATATTAAAAGAAGTTTAGCCTATTCTACAATGTCTCAATTGGGTTATATGATGTTAGCTTTAGGCATGGGCTCGTATCGAGCTGCTTTATTTCATTTGATTACTCATGCTTATTCGAAAGCATTATTATTTTTGGGATCCGGATCGCTTATTCATTCAATGGAAGCTATAGTTGGGTATTCTCCAGATAAAAGTCAGAATATGGTTCTTATGGGCGGTTTAAAAAAATATGTGCCAATTACAAAAACGGCTTTTTTATTAGGTACACTTTCTCTTTGTGGTATTCCACCACTTGCTTGTTTTTGGTCCAAAGATGAAATTCTTAATGATACTTGGTTATATTCACCTATTTTTGCAATAATAGCTTGTTCCACAGCCGGGTTAACTGCATTTTATATGTTTCGAATTTATTTACTTACTTTTGAAGGGCATTTAAACATGAATTTTCAAAATTACAGTGGTAAAAAAATGAGCTCGTTCCATTCAATATCTCTATGGGGTAAAGAAGGTACAAAAGCGAGTAAAAAAAAATTGAGTTTATTAACAATGGAGAGGAATTCTTTTTTTTCTAATTTTTCGAAAAAGACATATCAAATTGATAGTAATCTAAAAAAAAAAAACCAACCCTTTCTTAGTATTAGTCATTTTGAAACTTGGAATAAGAAAAATTTTTTATATCCCCATGAATCGGATAATACTATGCTATTCTCTCTGCTTGTATTGGTCCTATTTACTTTGTTCGTTGGAGCCATAGGAATTCCTTTTCTTCAAGAAGGAGAGTATTTTAATCTA